AAATGAAATCTTTAGGAGGAATCAATGAAACGACATCAATTCAAATCCTGGATATTCGAATTGAGAGAGATATTGAGAGAGATCAAGAATTCTCACTATTTCTTAGATTCATGGATAAAATTCGATTCAGTAGGATCTTTCACTCACATTTTTTTCCACCAAGAACGTTTTATGAAATTCTTTGACCCCCGAATTTGGAGTATCCTACTTTCACGTGATTCGCAGGGTGCAACAAGCAATCGATATTTCACGATCAAAGGTGTAGTACTGCTTGTAGTAGTGGTCCTTATATCTCGTATTAACAATCGAAAGATGGTCGAAAGAAAAAATCTCTATTTGATGGGGCTTCTTCCTATACCTATGAATTCCATTGGACCCAGAAAGGAGACATTGGAAGAATCTTTTTGGTCTTCAAATAGAAATAGGTTGATTGTTTCGCTCCTGTATCTTCCAAAAGGGAAAAAGATTTCTGAGAGTTGTTTCATGGATCCGCAAGAGAGTACTTGGGTTATCCCAATAAAGAAAAAGCGTATCATGCCTGAATCTAACCGGGGTTCGCGGTGGTGGAGGAACCGGATCGGAAAAAAGAGGGATTCTAGTTGTCAGATATCTAATGAAATCGTAGCTGGAATTGAGATCTCATTCAAAGAGAAAGATAGCAAATATCTGGAGTTTCTTTTTTTATCCTATACGGATGATCCGATCCGCAAGGACCATAAGGACCATGATTGGGAATTGTTTGATCGTCTTTCTCCGAGGAAGAAACGAAACATAATCAACTTGAATTCGGGACAGCTATTCGAAATCTTAGGGAAAGACTTGATTTGTTATCTTATGTCTGCTTTTCGTGAAAAAAGACCAATTCAGGGGGAGAGTTTCTTCAAACAACAAGGAGCTGGGGCAACTATGCAATCCAATGATATTGAGCATGTTTTCCATCTCTTCTCGAGAAACAAGTGGGGTATTTCTTTGCAAAATTGTGCTCAATTTCATATGTGGCAATTCCGCCAAGATCTCTTCGTTAGTTGGGGGAAGAATCAGCACGAATCGGATTTTTTGAGGAACGTCTCGAGAGAGAATTGGATTTGGTTAGACAATGTGTGGTTGGTAAACAAGGATCGGTTTTTTAGCAAGGTACGGAATGTATTGTCAAATATTCAATATGATTCCACAAGATCTATTTTCGTTCAAGTAACGGATTCTAGCCAATGGAAAGGATCTTCTTCTGATCAATCCAGAGATCATTTCGATTCCGTTAGAAATGAGAATTTAGAATATCACACATTGATCGATCAAACAGAGATTCAGCAACTAAAAGAGAGATCGATTCTTTGGGATCCTTCCTTTCTTCAAACGGAACGAACAGAGATAGAATCAGATCGATTCCCGAAATGCCTTTTTGGATCTTCCTCCATGTCCTGGCTATTCACGGAACCTGAGAAGCGGATGAATAATCATCTGCTTCCGGAAGAAATCGAAGAATTTCTCGGGAATCCTACAAGATCAATTCGTTCTTTTTTCTCTGACAGATGGTCAGAACTTCATCTGGGTTCGAATCCTACTGAGAGGTCCATTAGAGATCATAAATTGTTGAAGAAAAAACAAGATGTTTCTTTTGTCCCTTCCAGGCGAGCGGAAAAGAAAGAAATGGTTGATATATTCAAGATAATTACGTATTTACAAGATACCGTCTCAATTCATCCTTCGGAACCATATCACATCCCGGATCTGGTTCCGAAGGATGAACCGGATATGGACAGCTCCAATAAGATTTCATTCTTGAACAAAAATCCATTTTTTGATTTCTTTCATCTATTCCATGACCGGAACAAAGGGGGATACGCGTTACGCCACGATTTTTTTGAATCAGAAGAGAGATTCCCAGAAATGGCGGATCTATTCACTCTATCAATAACCGAGCCGGATCTAGTGTTTCATAGGGGATTTGCCTTTTCTATTGATTCCTACGGGTTGGATCAAAAAAAATTCTTGAATGAGGTATTCAACTCCAGAGATGAATCGAAAAAGAAATATTTATTGGTTCTACCTCCTCTTTTTTATGAGGAGAATGAATCTTTTTCTCGAAGGATCAGAAAAAAATTGGTCCGGATCTACTGCGGGAATGAGTTGGAAGATCCCAAACTAAAAACAGCGGTATTTGCTAGCAACAACATAATGGAGGCAGTCAATCAATATAGATTGATCCGAAATCTGATTCAAATCCAATATAGCACCTATGGGTACATAAGAAATGTATCGAATAAATTCTTTTTAATGAATAGATCCGATCGCAACTTCGAATATGGAATTCAAAGGGATCAGATAGGAAATGATACTCTGAATCATATAACTATAATGAAATATACGATCAACCAACATTTATCGAATTTGAAAAAGAGTCAGAAGAAATGGTTTGATCCTCTTATTTCTCGAACTGAGAGATCCATGAATCGGGATCTTGATGCATATAGATACAAATGGTCCAATGGGAGCAAGAATT